GTATTGATAATTCTGTTTTAAGTGATAGTGACAATTACATCGATAATTACATTTTTGATGAAAGTCAGACTACCGCTAAGACAAATGGTAGGGATAAGAATCTTGAGGTCACTAAAAAATACAGCAATTTATGGATTCAATGTGAAAATTGTTATGAATTAAATTATAAGAAATTGTTGAAGTCAAAAACGAACATTTGTGATGAATGCGGATATCATTTGAAAATGAGTAGTTCAGAGAGAATCGAACTCTCGATTGATCCAGGTACTTGGGATCCTATGGATGAAGACATGGTCTCAACGGATCCCATTGAATTTCATTCGGAGGAGGAACCCTATAAAGATCGTATTCATTCTTATCAAAAAGAGACGGGGTTAACCGAAGCCGTTCAAACAGGTATAGGTCAACTAAATGGCATTCCTGTAGCAATAGGTGTTATGGATTTTAAGTTTATGGGAGGTAGTATGGGATCTGTAGTAGGAGAGAAAATCACTCGTTTGATTGAGTATGCTACTAATAAAAATCTACCCCTTATTATAATATGTGCTTCCGGCGGGGCACGCATGCAAGAAGGAAGTTTGAGCTTGATGCAAATGGCTAAAATTTCGTCGGCTTTATTTGATTATCAATCAAATAAAAAGTTATTTTATGTATCAATTCTTACATCCCCTACTACTGGGGGGGTGACAGCGAGTTTTGGTATGTTGGGAGATATCATTATTTCCGAACCCAACGCCTACATTGCATTTGCGGGTAAAAGAGTAATTGAAGAAACATTGAATACAAAAGTACCTGAGGGTTCACAAGAAGCTGAATATTTATTCGATAAGGGTTTATTTGATCCAATTGTACCACGTAATCCTTTAAAAGGCGTTCTAAGTGAGTTATTTCAGTTGCACGCTTTCTTTCCTTTGAATAAAAATTCGATCGAACAGTAAGGTCAATTATTTTTTTTGTCACAAAAAAGTAGTTAGTTGTCGTAATCAACCAAAGTAAAAATGATAAAGAATCCATTATAATAGAATACTGGGGATGGGGTTTTCGTGGTTGCAATACTAATTCTATAACTATATAGAATATAAAGAATCAAAAGTTGCGGATAAATTGTTTTTTTTATTTGACTTCATATTCCATTCCTGATTAGTAATCAGAGAGAACCTCTATTCTATACAACATTCTTACTTCTGCTTCTGTAAATTGAAAATTTGGCAAATAAAACTAATTTTATCTTTCTTACATATGGAAAATTCTAAAAAAAAGCCTTTTGCATCTTAATATTTTTCTTGTCGGAGAGTCTCCGTTTTGACTAACAAGAGAATATCTCTTGTCGTTAGAATCTTTCGGGACTTTGTAAGCAACTCTTTCTTTATTTATATTGAATTAAAAGACAAGAGCAAAAGAAAAATAAAAGGTGAAGAATAAAAAAGTTGATTATCAAACATATATTTTTTATGGCGACGGCTAATTAAGTTAGTTCTACATTTCTTGAACTTAGTATATACTATACTCACTTAGATATAATTAGTATAATTATATAGAATTAGAATTCTAATTAAGTTAAGATAATTTTAGAACAATATAACAAACAGGTACAAATAGTAAATCGAGGTACCCATTCTATGACAGATATAAACCTTCCCTCTATTTTTGTGCCTTTCGTAGGCCTAGTATTTCCGGCAATTGCAATGGCTTCTTTATTTCTTCATGTTCAAAAAAACAAGATTGTTTAGGCTAGATGGTGAGGCCAAATCCCATTTTTTCACGACTTAGACTTTATTGAATCATAACACGGATATCTATCTATTTATTTATTGGAAAGTGGAATATGGTATAATACATGATTTCTTTCGAACATAAGTGCAAGACATGCGAAACCTGATATAGGAGTAAATTCATTTTCACTATTTTCAAATCAATAGATCAGGACGGGTCAAGCCATGTTTGAAATAGAAAGTCAATGCTTGTAGATATCTAAGGCGGGGTCATATGAAGGGGACGGTCTTATTTTCGATCGAACGGTTTTTATGAATTACCCCGACAGGTTCACATTCGAATAGTTCTAGTTGATGAGAGTTACTTCAGAAACAAAATAGCGTTAAGTAAAGTAAAAGTATAAGTGAAATTCATTTTGGTTATTCTATCAATTCAATTAAGTCAAATTAAATGCAACTAGATTAGTATGAATTGGCGATCAGAACGTATACGGATAGAACTTATAAGGGGGTCTCGAAAAACAAGTAATTTCTGCTGGGCCTTTATCCTTTTTTTAGGTTCATTAGGATTTTTATTAGTTGGAACTTCCAGCTATCTTGGTAGGAATTTGATATATTTCTTTCCCTCTCAACAAATAATTTTTTTCCCACAGGGGATCGTGATGTCGTTCTATGGGATCGCAGGTCTCTTTATTAGCTCCTATTTGTGGTCCACAATTTCGTGGAATGTAGGTAGTGGTTATGATCTATTCGATAAAAAAGAAGGAATAGTGTATATTTTTCGTTGG